CGGCGGATGGCCAGTGACCCAAGGAAAGGAAAGAATCAGTTACATTTTTCATATGATCTCCCCTTATAGATAGACTAAAAAAATAGAACAGAGTTCTTTTTGTATCACGTCCCGCCCTCTTTTTTTTTTGCAATTGAAATTCCCAATAAGAATGATACTTAATTAGAATTAGGTTATAATTAGGTATCAGGCTATATCTCAAATCTCACATCAGTCCTTCCCAGAGTTATTGTCTCAACGAAGAATTGTAGGAGTAAAATCTTGCTATAATTTTAAAGGGCAAGTGGCAATTAAAAGTTAAAAAATACTTACAGTATTTTTCGGTTAAACTAAACAAAAGGATTCGCAAATAAAAGCGCTAATGCTACAACCAGCCCATAAATTGTTAAAGCTTCCATAAAAGCTAGACTAAGTAATAAAGTACCTCGTATTTTTCCCTCCGCCTCGGGCTGTCTCGCAATACCTTCTACAGCTTGACCCGCAGCAGTACCTTGACCAACTCCAGGTCCAATAGAAGCAAGCCCTACGGCCAATCCAGCAGCAATAACGGAAGCGGCAGAAATCAATGGATTCATGAGAAGTTCCTCGCAAAAAATAAAAAAAAAATGGTTAATGATACAACCAAGAATTAGGACTTAACTATTCCGAATCATTCTTTGAGTTCGTCGTTATTTGTCTTTATTTCAATTTAATCTCCTTATTCTTATTCATTCAATTCACAGCCATAGACCAGACTAAAGGAAAAGACTTCTATTTGAAAGCCAGGTCCGGAGTAGGGCAAATTATATATATCTCGAGTTCATATATAACTAGTCAATTATCACATATACATGCCTTTGTTACATAATGTAAACCAACGATTCGTATCTTAGATTCAATCGGATTCTATAAATTTGCTTTGAAACATCCACAAAAGTTCGCTTAGAGCCATTAGATTCCATATATCTAATTGAACCCCTCTCCTAACAAAAACTTTTTTTCCCTTTTAGTTCTCAGCACATGGGATACAACACCGAAAATCGAAATCATTAATATTTAGATTTACTATTGAAATTGGCTGAACAATCTAGAATATTAATTGAGGAAGGTAAAGATAAAAGGGCCAAACCAGTAAAATGGGAAAAAGATCTTTTTCCCATTTTTCCAACAATTCGCTCATATCATAATCTTTATTTGCGATTACTCTAGATTCTAGCTCGTAATATACCATACTTTGGATGTTTATTTTTCTTAAGTATAGTATTAAGTATAGTATCTTGAGACAGGCATACATTGACTTGGGCTAAGCTAAGCAAAAACATAGTTCAAAACTAGTCAATGATGACCCTCCATAGATTCTCCTATATAAGCCGCAGCTAAAGTTGCAAAAATAAGAGCTTGAATACCACTTGTAAATAATCCAAGAAACATAACCGGTATAGGAACTACTAAAGGTACTAAAGAAACAAGAACAACAACTACTAATTCATCAGCTAATATATTCCCGAAAAGTCTAAAACTAAGTGATAAAGGTTTTGTGAAATCTTCTAAGATGTTAATGGGTAAAAGGATTGGGGTTGGTTGAATGTATTTACCGAAATAACCTAATCCTTTTTTACTAAGACCCGCATAAAAATATGCCAATGACGTGAGTAAAGCTAAAGCAACCGTAGTATTTATATCATTTGTGGGTGCGGCTAACTCCCCATGAGGTAACTCTATGATTTTCCAAGGTAAAAGAGCCCCTGACCAATTAGAAACAAATATAAATAGAAAGAGCGTTCCAATAAAGGGAACCCAAGTAACGTATTCTTCTCCAATCTGAGTTTTGCTCACGTCGCGAATGAATTCAAGAACATATTCGAAGAAATTCTGACCATCAGTCGGAATGGTTTGTGGATTCCGAACAGCTAGAGTGGCAGAACCTAATAAGATAGCAATTACAACCCAAGAAGTAATAAGTACTTGGGCATGGACTTGTAACCCCCCTATTTGCCAATAGAGATGTTGGCCTACTTCCACACCGGATATATCGTATAAAACTTTTAGTGTGGTGATGGAAGATGATAGAACATTCATATTGCCCTCTGACAGAAATAGAACTTTAATAAAATAAATTATTTTGATTCAACCGAATTCTAGATTCTATTTTGTATACCAACTAATCACATAATCGCCCATTTTTTTATCTCTTTTTGAGATTAGGGAATAATAAGCGAATCCAGAAATCTATGGAGTTCTAATTTTCTTATTATTAATCAAAGGAAAGGTTTCTTATATAGCTAGAACGACCCTCACAAATCGCAAATACTAGTTTGTTAAGAATTAATCGGATTGAAGCTATAGCGTCATCATTCGCTGGAATTGAAATATCTGGGAGATCGGGGTCACAATTTGTATCGATTAAACAAATCGTTGGAATTCCCAAAGTGATACATTCTCTAAGAGCCGTATATTCTTCTTGCTGATCAACGATTATTACAATATCGGGTAACCCCGTCATATATTTTATTCCACCCAG